CCGTGGAAATACATGCCGCTTAGCCAAAGAAAGATGATGGAGAGTTGACCGAAATGGGCACTAAATACTTTTCGAGAGATCTCCTCCAAATCACTGGTATGGCTATCGAAATCGTGAGCATCAGCATGTAGGTTCCAGATCCAAGTGGTAGTATCAGGTCCTTTAGCTATTGTTCTTGAGAAATGACCCGGTTTGGCCCATTCCTCGAAAGAAGTTTTTACGGGATCCTTATCCACCAAAATTTTTACTTCTGGTTCCGGCGAACGAATAATCATTGAGTCCTCCTCTTTCCGGACAACACATACAAAGAGACCCGCCAACAGTCAAATAATTAGTAAACCTTTGAGAGATATTTCTAGAATTAGTTTGTTTCTCCTCTATCTTTCTATCTCTCATTTATCTATTTTCTGTAGTTCTTTACTAGAGCAATTATGATCTGGAAGTCAATCCGGGGCAAGTGTTCGGATCTATTATGACATAGTCGTGAGGCGCTCAACGGACCTTTTTAATATCATAAAACCTTTTTGTAGCCTTGGATTGATGCAAAAACGATCTTTTTGTACAACCTGATGATATGAATTACGATATTTCAAATCACGGGAGCAGCCATTGCTAAGAAACATCACAATATAGATTTAAATAAATTTGAATAATTGACTTGTTAATTTACATATTTAATTTAGGTTTATTTGTTTTAGATTAGTTTTAATTGAAAGTTGTTTTAATAAATAAAAAAAAAAAAAAAAAGAAAGAAGTCTATTTTATACTCTATCCCTTATTTTATCCTTACGACATATAATATGAAATAGAATGCTTAGAAGGGATATAATGAAATTCTTTGATTGGCTCTTTTCTTAAAGCAAAGGAATGACCCACTTTTTTATTTGACTACTGAGGCCAACAAACAATTACAAGTAATTATAACAAATATATAATAGTCTAAACTAAATAGAAATATAATATATAGTATAAATAAAATAATAGAAAGAATAGAATTAATAAACTAAATACTAAATAAAGAAAAGGCGTTTTCTTTTATTCAAAACGCCTTGTGATCTTCAACCAATTCTGTGCTTCAATATAATTACCAGGAGTCAGCGCTATAGCTTGTTTCCAATACTCAGCGGCTTGATCAAACCAAGCCTCCGCAATTTCAGAATCTCCCTGGCGAATGGCCTGTTCTCCTCGGTCGGAATAGGTGGATTAATTCCTTCCCTTAGAACCGTACTTGAGAGTTTCCTACCTCATACGGCTCCTCAATTCTTTTGGTATCCTGTTACCATATCTACTGAATGGGATTTCTCGTGGATCTATCCTATTTTTCGAGTTGACCAAAAAGGTTCATTACATGAGTTTTAAACTGAAATTTGGATTCAATTTGGATTAATAATCCGTTTTATTTTTATTTCGTTTTATCTTTTTTCCCACCTTCAAAAGAAAAAATTCTTCATATCGTTAGAATTTTTTGAAAGGTAACTATCTCGGTTTCGTATAGAAATTTATATAGAATTTTTGAAAAAGACTTTCCTTCCTAAGAAAGAAAAGACTTACTATCTTTGGGATCTGATCCTACACCGCTGCTCAAGCCTTTAGTGGATCAACTCTATTACATAAGTTGATTCCTAATTTTTCTCTCACATCACGAGATAAGTATATCTACCATCATGATATAAGTACGCAGTTATTATTGTATCGGCCCCAAACCTCGCCAATTGATCTTTACGGTGCTTCCTCTAACAATTAGATCCTTTTATTTATCCATAGAAGAAAGTAGCTAGGCATATCTATTTCTTCATATTTCAACTTCTATGAAGTTTCTTTCTTTGCTACAGCTGATAAAAATCGTTGTGTTAGACGATGCATATGTAGAAAGCCTTTTTTGTTTTTCTTTTTTTTTTACTTCTATAGTGAAGATAGTCGCACGTAATGACAGATGACGGCCATATTATTAAAAGCTTGTGGTAAGAATGGATTTCGTTCAAGTGCGCGAAAATAATATTCCAAAGCTTTCGTATGTTCTCCATTACTTGTATGGATAAGACCGATATTATATAGGATATAACTTCGATCATAGGGATCAATTTCTAGTCGCATAGCTTCATAATAATTCTGTAAAGCTTCCGCATAATTTCCTTCGGATTGAGCTGACATCCGTTACGGTCGCCATTCAATTAAAAGAATCTCCGTTCCAGAACCGTACATGAGATTTTCATCTCATACGGCTCCTCCCTTATGTGCATAAGGAGAATAATACAGGAAATCAAAAAAGATGAAAAGATTCTCCTTATGAACTGAGCAGGGCTAGTGTTTTTACAAGAAATCTCTAGCCAACCTTCCTGCAAGAGACCTTTTCTTAACATCAAGCGTGTTGGGACTAGATAGAAATGAGAACTCCAACAATTTCTTTGTTTTCAACGCCTCCTAATTTCCAGGAATTAGTCACTTCAACAGCCTTGGATGGTTATATTGATATCCAAAGTACGAACGAGATGGATGTTTG